TGGATTTGTATGATTTGCTTTAAACCTCAAAAATTTTTTTTATTTTGTGTGCAAATTTGGATTTTTAATATAAGTGTTTAATTATTATATATTACATTTATTTCATATATTCTTATCGCTCATTTAACAATAATAAATTATTAGTATCCATGTATTTTCCAAAAGTTTTAGCTACTTATAGTTTTAGGGGAAAAAGAAATGATTATATAATAATATATTTATGTTAATGTATATATATATTTTACATTATTAATAAGGTATATAAACAATACACTTTATTTAATTATAGTTATTATTATTTAAAATAATCAATTATATTAATTATAATAATATAATTATCTAATTAAATTAATTGTTAATAATATATAATTACATATATTATAAAATATAACGGATTTAATTATATACTATCTCATACTATATTAAAAGCAATATTATATTAATATAATTGATTTATATTATTTAATCTTTACCATATAGTTAAAAAAAGGTAAAGATTAAATATAGGAGAAATAAACAACCCTTATCATATTTGATCCGAGTTTATTTTTTGTACATATAATAGAGAAGTTTGTTGTTGTCAGGAAGGGATGAATTATTCTAACTTTTCTTGTTTTTTTATTATTGTTTTTTTTTTATTTTTCTAGGTATTTTTGATTTTTATTTATTTTATCTGTTAATTTTTTGATTTAAATAAACCGGGTGATTTTTTTGAAAAGTTTTATTCTTGCTTATTTATTCATTTTTTCTTTGTATTATATGCAAGTTTTGTTAAACTAAAAGTTCTTTTTGCAGTGATTTGATTTAATTATCAAGTAATTTTGGAATTAGTAATTGATTTAGTATGGCATAATTCGTGCCAGCAGCCGCGGTTATACGATTAATGCAATTGAATATATTTGGTTAAAACAGTTATTTTTATATTTAGGATTAATTTAGAAATTTATAAGGTGAAATTTTAAAATTTTTTTATGATTCTTATTTTGTGATTCTGTGAAACTTAAATAACAAACTAGGATTAGATACCCTATTATTTTAAGTGTTAATTTTGCTTACCTGGGTAGTATTAGTTAGGATCTTAAAACCCAAAGAATTTGGCGGTATTTTATTCCATTTAGAGGAACCTACCCCGTAATTGATAGTACACGATTAACTTTACTTAATTTATTTGTTTGTATATCTCCGTTATCAGAAAATCTTTTTGGAGTTATAATTTTCTTAATTTATAATTGTAAAATATTTCAGGTCAAGGTGCAGCTTATAATTAAGAGGAGGTGGGTTACAATAAATTTTAGTTTATTATGTATTTGATAGTGAAATACTATTAATGAAGGTGGATTTAATAGTAATTTAATTTATTTAATTTAATTGATATTGGCTCTGGAGTGTGTACACATCGCCCGTCACTCTCATTATTGATTAATCTTTTAATTTAAAGTTAGTTTCAATTTAGATGAGATAAGTCGTAACATAGTAGATGTACTGGAAAGTGTATCTAGAAAGTTTATCAAGATATAGCTTGTTAGTGAAGTATTTCATTTACACTGAAAATTTTTCTGTGCAATTCAGGATATCTTGAAGTTTATTATATTATTTTTTATTTTTGTTTATTTCATTATTTAATAGAAATATCTTTATTTTATTTTGTCTTAGTATATTTTTGATGAATTGATTATAATTATTATAGTTAATTAGTAATGTAATTGGATTATGAGATATTATTTAAAATTAATAAAAGTAAATTTTTTTTATTGTACCTTTTGTATCAGGGTTTATCAATATTTTAGTATATATATACTACTCTCGATTTAGGTTGATTTACAAACAAATTATAGTTAATGTATTATAATTATTATTAATTTGTTTGTAGAAATGAAATGTTATTCGTTTCCTAAGTTTTCTAGTTTCTTAAGAAAAAAATTTAATTTTTTAGGTTTAGTGTTTTATTTAATTTTTTAATTATTAATATTAAACTATTTATTTTTTAGGGGATAAGCTCTAAAATGAGTATTCTATAATTTATTTAGTCTTAATATAATAATAAGCTTTAAATCAGCTATTTTTGAGATTACGTTTTAGTTCATTATTGTTAATTATGATTTTATAATTATTTTAGATTTTTTATTAAGATAATTAATTTAATATTTAAATGTTTGTAATAATGATGGAATTAGTATATTTATTTTGTTTATAATATTTTTTATAATAAATTTATTATAAGGAACTAGGCAAATTAATTTCCGCCTGTTTATCAAAAACATGTCCTCTTGATAATATTTTGAGGTCTGACCTGCTCACTGAAAATTTTGAAGAGCCGCGGTATTTTGACCGTGCAAAGGTAGCATAATCATTAGTCTTTTAATTAGAGGCTGGAATGAATGGTTTGACGAGAAATTAACTGTCTCTTAATAAATTTTAAAATTTAACTTTTGAGTTAAAAGGCTTAAATTTTTCTTTAGGACGAGAAGACCCTATAGAGCTTAACATCTAAATTAGATATTTTTTTAAGATGTTCTTTTTATATTTAATGGTAATGTTTTGTTGGGGTGACATGAAGAATTAATAAACTCTTTATTATTAAATCATTAATTTATGTTTATTTTGATCCATAATTTATGATCATAAGATCAAGTTACCTTAGGGATAACAGCGTAATTGTTTTTTAGAGCTCATATTGACAAAGCAGATTGCGACCTCGATGTTGGATTAAGAAAAATTTTGGGTGCAGTAGCTCAATGATTAGGTCTGTTCGACCTTTAAATTCTTACATGATCTGAGTTCAGACCGGCGTGAGCCAGGTCGGTTTCTATCCTAAGATTTAATAAATTCATATTAGTACGAAAGGACCTTATGAATGGAATATTTTTTCTATTTTGATTAAAGTTAATTGTTACTATTTTGACAGATTAATGTGTTGAATTTAGATTTCATTTATGTGGATTTATTCTACAAATAGTATTGATATATTATGATTTATTAATATTTATTTTAAATTTTCTTTTTTTGATTATTTGTGTTTTAATTAGTGTAGCCTTTTTAACTTTATTAGAACGAAAGGTATTAGGCTATGTTCAGATTCGAAAAGGTCCAAATAAGGTTGGGTTTATTGGTATTCCTCAGCCTTTTAGTGATGCTATTAAATTGGTTTGTAAGGAACAACCAATTCCTATTATGTCAAATTATTTGCTTTATTATTTTTCTCCTATCTTTAATTTAATAATTTCTTTAATTATTTGAGTAATTTTTCCTTATTTGACTTATATATGTTCATTTTCTTATGGGTTTTTATTTTTTTTATGTTGTACTAGATTAGGTGTTTATACTGTAATAATTGCTGGTTGATCTTCTAATTCAAATTATTCATTATTAGGTTCTTTACGTTCTGTTGCTCAAACTATTTCCTATGAAGTAAGACTAGCTTTAATTTTATTATCTTTAATTATTTTGATTGATAGTTTTAATATATTGAATTTTATGAATTATCAATTTTATTGTTGATTTATTATTATTTCTTTTCCTTTAGCTTTATCTTGTTTTGCCTCTTGTTTGGCAGAGACTAATCGGACTCCTTTTGATTTTGCTGAAGGTGAGTCTGAGTTGGTTTCTGGATTTAATATTGAATATGGTGCTGGTGGATTTACTTTAATTTTTTTAGCTGAATATACTAGAATTATTTTTATAAGTATATTATTTACTTTAATTTTTTTGGGGGGTGATTTTTATTCTTATTCTTTTTTTATTAAGCTTTCTTTTATATCATTTTTATTTATTTGAGTTCGTGGAACTTTACCTCGTTTTCGTTATGATAAGTTAATATATTTAGCTTGAAAGAGTTATTTACCTTTATCTTTAAATTTTTTTATTTTCTTTGTTGGGTTTAAGATTTTATTGATTTCATATATTTAGTGAAATTTTTTTAGAATTAATAAGTTAATAGAAGAATTAAACTTCTAGTTTTATGTTTTCAAAACATATGCTTTTCTTAAGCTAATTAACTTAATTTAATTATTCTTTAATTATTTTGTCTCATATATTGGCTACATGAATATTAATTAAAAAATAGGAAAAATAAATAATTGTTAAAATTTGCCCTGTTATAATATAAGGTTCTTCAACTGGTCGTTTCCCAATTCATGTTAATAGAAATACAACAATTACTATTATTCAAAAAAATAATTGATTAATTGGATAAAATTGAATTCCACGAAACTTTGTCTTATTATAAAATGGTAGAATTATTAAAATACTAATTGATAAAAATAATGCAATAACTCCTCCTAATTTATTAGGAATAGATCGTAAAATGGCATAAGCAAATAAGAAATATCATTCTGGTTGAATATGAACTGGTGTAACAAGAGGATTTGCTGGTACAAAATTATCTGGGTCTCCTAAAATATAAGGGTTAATTAAACATAATAAAATTAATAAAGATGTTATAATTACAAATGTAATTGAATCCTTAAATGTAAAGTAGGGGTGGAAAGGAATTTTATCAATGTTACTATTTAATCCGATTGGGTTATTTGAACCTGTTTGATGTAAAAAAAATAAATGAATCGCAGCTATAGCCGCAACTACAAATGGTAAAACAAAATGAAATGTAAAGAAGCGATTTAGTGTTGCGTTGTCAACAGCAAATCCCCCTCAGACTCATTGAACTAAATCTGTTCCTAGATATGGAATTGCTGATAATAAATTTGTAATTACTGTTGCCCCTCAAAAAGATATTTGTCCTCAAGGTAAAACATATCCTATAAATGCAGTTGCTATAACTAAAAATAAAATAATTGTTCCAATTATTCATGTATGTATATATATAAATGAACCATAATAAATTCCTCGTCCTACATGCAAATAAATACAAATAAAAAATATAGATGCTCCATTTGCATGTAATGTTCGAATAATTCAACCATTATTTACATCTCGACAAATATGAACAACTCTTCTAAATGCTATTTCAATATTAGGGGTATAATGTATAGCTAAAAATAATCCAGTAATAATTTGGATAATTAAACATAATCCTAATAGTGATCCAAAGTTTCATCAGAATGAAATGTTTGTGGGTGCTGGTAAATCAACCAAAGAATTATTTAAAATTTTAATTAGTGGGTGTTTTAATCGTAAAGGTTTATTCATTAGTGTAATTATATTATTTTTCGGATAGGCCCCTGGTTAATATTAGTAATTTTTACTACTGCTACTAGTGCAAGAAATAGATAAATTATTATTATTATAGTAATAGTTATTGTTGGCTTATTATATAATTTTTCTAAAGATATAGATATTTCTTGATAATTAATTGAATTATTAATATTTATAGTTTCTGTATTTTTAATTGGATCTAAAAATATTGTTTTATCTACAACAATTAAAATTACTGTAGTAATAATTATTATAAATATTGAAATAAGTATAATAATAGATTTAGGTTTAAATAATTCATTTGATGCAATTCTTGTAATATAAATAAATAGAACTAATATACCACCAAGAAACGTTAAGAATAAAATATAAGATAATCAAAAACTTTCTATTATTGTCCCCATAATTAAGCCAACAATAAAAGTTTGAATAATAATAAATATTATTATTGATATTGGGTGGTTTAATTTAATAAAATTAATATTTATTATGTTTGATAATGCTATAATAATTATTTTAATCATTTCAGGGGTTAGTTTATTAAAATATCGGTTTTGGGTATCGAGGATAGAAAATTTTTTCTACTCCTGAAGTTTTCAGAGTGGGGGACTTTCTCATTTTCGGTTTACAAGACCGACGTTTTTTATAAACTATTAAAACTAATGTATGTATTTTCTATTTTTACTTCTTTATTATTATATTTTTCTGGTGTTTACGTTTTTTCTTCAAAGCGTAAACATTTACTTATGGTTTTATTAAGATTGGAATATATTGTTCTTTCTTTATTTATGTTAATTATTGTTTTTCTTATTGAGTTTGATTATGATTATTTTTTCCCTGTAATTTTTTTAGTTTTTTCTGTTTGTGAGGGGGCTTTGGGTCTTTCTATTTTAGTTTCTATAATTCGTTCTCATGGAAATGATTTTTTTAACTCTTTTGTTTTATCTTTATGTTAAGTTATTTATTAATAATTGTTTTTTTGACCCCTCTTTGTTTTTTTCGTGGTTGTTGATGATTAATTCATTCTATAATGTTTTTTTCTAGTTTTATTTTTATGATTTTTTTTTATTCTTATGCTGATTTAAATATAGTCGGATATTTCTTTGGTTTTGATTATTTTTCTTTTATATTAATTTTATTAAGTTTTTGAATTTGTTCTTTAATGATTACTGCTAGAGGTTTAATTTATTTATCTTCTTATCATTCAAGTTTTTTTGTTTTTATTGTTTTGTTTTTATTAATTATGTTGTATTGTTCTTTTTCTAGTTTAAGTTTATTATCGTTTTATATTTTTTTTGAGTCTAGATTGATTCCTACATTACTTTTAATTTTAGGTTGAGGTTACCAGCCCGAGCGTTTACAGTCTGGTTTGTATTTAATTTTTTATACTTTAGTTGCTAGATTACCTTTGTTATTAGTTTTGTTTAGGGTTTATGATGTTTCTAGAACCCTTTATTTTCCTTTATTGTTTGATTTTGGTTCTTATTATTTTATGTTTTATATTTTCTTTATTTTAGCGTTCTTAGTTAAAATACCAATATTTTTAGTTCATCTTTGACTTCCTAAGGCTCATGTTGAGGCTCCTATTTCTGGGAGAATAATTCTTGCAGGAGTTTTATTAAAATTGGGTGGTTATGGTATTTTTCGTGTTATGAAAATTATTTCTTTTTTAGGAATTAAATTTAATTATTTTTGATTGTCTTTAAGTTTATCTGGTGGTGTTATTGTTAGATTTATCTGTTTTCGTCAAGTTGATTTAAAGTCTTTAATTGCTTATTCATCTGTTGCTCATATAAGAATAGTTATTGGTGGTTTAATAACTATAAATTGATGGGGTTGTATGGGTTCTTTTTCTTTAATAATTGGTCATGGTTTATGTTCTTCTGGTTTATTTTGTTTATCAAATATTATTTATGAACGTTTGGGTAGACGTAGATTATTAATTAATAAAGGGATAATTAATTTAATACCAAGAATAGCTCTTTGATGATTCCTTTTTAGATCATCAAATATAGCTGCTCCTCCTTCATTAAATTTAATAGGTGAATTGAGTTTATTAAATAGAATTTTGTCTTGGTCTACTTTTAGATTTTTGGTCTTGATTTTTTTATCTTTTTTTAGAGCTGTTTATACATTATATATGTATTCTTATTCACAACATGGTTCTTATTATATAGGAGTTTATACTTGTTCTTTGGGTTATTTTCGAGAATATCATTTATTACTTTTACATTGATTACCTTTAAATATTTTATGTTTAAAGGGTGAATATTTTTATATTTAATTTGGCTTAAGTATTTTAAAATAAAATATTGTTTTGTGGAATCAAAGATATGAATTATTTTCATCTTAGGTCGTGTATTTATTATCTATTTGTTCATTAAGTTTTTTTTCTTTATTTTTTTCTAGAACTTTTGTTTTTATTTTAGGTATTTATTATTTAATTTTTGATTATAGATTTTTTATTGAATGAGAGCTTTTTAGATTGAACGGTTCTATGGTAGTTATAACTTTTATTTTTGATTGGATGTCTCTTATTTTTATATCTTTTGTTATATATATTTCTTCTTTGGTTATTTATTATAGAGAGGATTATATATCTGGTGAAGTAAATATAAATCGTTTTATTATAATTGTTTTAATGTTTATTCTTTCTATAGGCCTTTTAATTATTAGTCCTAATTTAATTAGTATTTTGTTAGGTTGAGATGGTTTGGGTTTAGTTTCTTATTGTTTAGTTATTTATTATCAGAATGTAAAGTCTTACAGTGCTGGTATATTGACTGCTTTATCAAATCGAATTGGTGATGTTGCTATTTTAATTTCTATTGCTTGAATATTAAATTTTGGTGGTTGAAATTATATTTATTATTATGATTTTATTAGTGATTCTTTTGAAATGAAGGTTATTACTATATTAATTATTCTTGCTGCTATAACTAAGAGAGCTCAAATTCCTTTTTCTTCTTGACTTCCCGCAGCTATGGCTGCTCCTACCCCTGTTTCTGCTTTAGTTCATTCTTCTACTCTTGTTACTGCCGGTGTTTATTTATTAATTCGTTTTAGTCCAATACTGGTTGTTTATAATTGTGGATGGTTTTTATTATTAATTGGTTGTATAACTATATTTATGTCTGGTTTTGGTGCTAATTTTGAATTTGATTTAAAGAGGATTATTGCTCTTTCTACTTTAAGTCAACTTGGTTTAATAATGAGAATTTTATCTATGGGTTATTTAAAGCTTGCTTTTTTTCATTTATTGTCTCATGCTTTATTTAAGGCTTTATTATTTATATGTGCAGGTTCAATAATTCATAATTTGAGGGATTCTCAAGATATTCGTTTTATAGGCTCAATTGTAAATTTTATACCTTTAACTTCAGTTTGTTTTAATGTTTCTAGATTATCATTATGTGGTATTCCTTTTTTAGCAGGTTTTTATTCAAAGGATTTAATTCTTGAGATGGTTTGTTTAAGTTGAATTAATTGTTTAATTTTTTTTTTATATTTTATTTCTACTGGTTTAACTGCTTCTTATTCTTTTCGTTTATTTTATTATTCTATGTCAGGTGAAAATAATTTTTATTCTAGTTTTTCTTTTAATGATAGAAGATATTTTATTTCTTTTGGTATATTGTCTTTGTTATTTGTTGCTGTCTTTGGTGGTAGATTATTATCTTGGTTAATTTTTCCTATTCCTTATATAGTTGTTTTACCTATTTATTTAAGGCTTTTAACGATTTTTGTAGTTTTTTTAGGTGCATATTTAGGTTATTATCTTTCAAATATTAATTTTTCTTATGATTTATTTTCTTTAAATTTTTTGCCTTTTGTTATGTTTTCTGGTTCAATGTGATTTATACCTTATTTTTCAACTGGTTTTATTAGATATTTGCCTTTAAAGATAGGATATTATTCATCAAAGTCTTTTGATTATGGTTGGGGTGAATTATTTGGGGGACAAGGTTTATATAGATTATTTATTTATTTGATTAATTATATTCAATATTGATATGATTCAAGTTTTAAGGTTTATTTACTAACTTTTATTTTTTGAATGTTTATTTTATTAATATTATTCTTTTTATAAACCTAGATAGCTTATGTTTAGAGTATAACACTGAAGATGTTATGGAAATAGTTTTATTTTTAGGTACATTTATAAATATAAGAATATTATTTTTACAGTGAAAATGTAATGTTTTATTTAAACTATATAAATAGAAATGTTAACGGAGTTTAACCGCTAATATAAAAAGTTAGCAGCTTTCATATTGTCTTTACATTTCCTTAATTGGAACTTTATTAGTTCAATTATATTATTAACAGTAATATGCCTCTTTTTTGGCTTCAATTAATTAGAATAAGGGTATAAGTTATACCATTTTTTCAGGTCGAAACTGAATGTAATGATTTACTTCTTATTCATTAAGGTTGATTGATTTAGCCAATACTTTTTGAATGCAACCCAAACGTTATAATTAACTACAACCCTTTAATCTGCTCATTGTAGAGCTCCTTGATTTCATTCATAATACAATCCTCTTAATAATACTAAAATAAAAAATATTGTAGATATTGTTCATATTATAATATTTGATGTTTTTATAATGATTACGATTGGTAAAATTATTGCAATTTCTACATCAAAAATTAAGAAGATTACTGCAATTAGGAAAAATCGTAGTGAGAATGGTATTCGAGCCGATCTTTTAGGATCAAAACCACACTCAAATGGTGATCTTTTTTCTCGATTATTAATTAGTTTTTTTGATAAGATTGTTGCAATTAATATAATTATTATTGGTATAGTGAATCTAATTAAAATTCTTGTTGATAAAGTTAAGATTATTTTTCTTGATTAATTCAAGCTTTTTGATTGGAAGTCAAATGTACTGTTTATACTAGAAAAATATTTATCTACCTCATCAGTAAATTGAAATATATAAGAATAGTCAAACTACGTCTACAAAATGTCAGTATCATGCTGCAGCTTCAAATCCAAAGTGATGATTAGGTGAGAATTGATTTATTTTATGTCGGGCTAAACATGTTATTAAGAATATTGTTCCAATAATTACATGTAAGCCATGGAATCCTGTAGCAACAAAAAATGTTGATCCATAAATTGCATCGGCAATAGTGAATGGTGCTTCTCAGTATTCATATGCTTGTAATATTGTAAAATATAAACCTATTAAAACTGTAAAAAATAGACCTTGAAGTGTTTGAGTATAATTTGATTCTATAAGTCTATGGTGGGCTCATGTTACAGTAACTCCTGATGCTAAAAGGATGGCTGTATTAAGTAATGGAATTTGTATAGGATTAAAAGGTTGAATTCCTATAGGAGGTCATATTATTCCAAGTTCAATTGTTGGTGCTAATCTTCTTCTAAAAAATGCTCAAAAAAATGATATAAAGAATAAAACTTCTGATGCAATAAATAAAATTATCCCTCATCGTAGTCCAATTGAAACAAATCCAGTATGTAGTCCTTGATAAGTTCCTTCTCGGATTACATCTCGTCATCATTGAATTATTGTTAATAATGTGATTATAAATCCAATAATAAATAGATTAATATTGAATAAATGAAATCATTTAGCTAATCCTGAAACTAAAACTATTGCTCCAATTGCTCCTGTTAATGGTCAAGGTCTATAATCCACTATATGAAATGGGTGATTTGAATTGGTTGTTAACATAGGTTTAATAAACTTCTCTAGAATATAATGTTCTTAGAATTGAAAATACATATGCTTGAATTATTGCTACTGCTGATTCTAAAATTAAAAGTATTATTTGTCCAATAATTAATATTGAGATCATATTTGTTGTTATTGTTGGTCCTGTATTTCCAAGTAATGTTAATAGTAAATGTCCAGCAATTATATTTGCTGCTAATCGAACAGCTAGTGTTCCTGGTCGAATAATATTTCTAATTGTTTCAATTAACACTATAAATGATATAAGTGCTGGTGGTGTTCCTTGTGGAACTAAATGTGCAAATATATGATTAGTATGATTAATTCATCCAAATAGTATAAATCTTAATCATATAGGTAATGCAATTGTAAATGTTAATGCTAAATGTCTAGTTCTTGTAAAAATATATGGAAATAATCCTATAAAATTGTTAAATAATATTATAATAAATACTGAAATAAAAATGAATGTTGTTCCATTAAATGATTTAGGTCCTAATAATGTTTTGAATTCATTATGTAGGGTTAAATTTATTTTATTTCATAAAATGTTAATTCGTGATGATATTAATCAAAATATTGATGGGATAATTAATAATCCAATAAATGTTCTATTTCAATTTATTGAAATATTAAAAATATTAGTTGATGGATCAAAAGTTGAAAATAAGTTTGTTATCATTTTCAAGTTTGGTTTTTTCTTTTTATTGTTATTTTTTTTGTACTTTTAATAATATTAGGTTTAAAAGAGAAGAAGTTTATTTGATTAAATATAATTATTGTAATAGAAAATAAGATAAATAGTGAGAATCATATAAGTGGTGATATTTGAGGAATTTAGTTGAATTACCTCATCAGAAGTAGACGTTAATTTACTATTTTTTGGTTTAAGAGACCATTACTTACTTTCAGTCATCTGATGTTCAAGGTGTACTAATTTTTAGTTATTTTAGATTGACACTCTAATGTTATATTTTAACTAACTCCTTATATAATTTTAGATAATCATTTGATAAATAAGTTTACTGAAGTTCTTTCAATAACAATTGGTATAAATCTATGGTTTGCTCCACAAATTTCTGAACATTGACCAAAGAATAGTCCTGGTCGATTAATTGAAAATGTTCCTTGATTTAAACGACCAGGCGTAGCATCGATTTTAATTCCAAGAGCAGGCACTGCTCATGAATGTAAGACGTCTGATGCTCTAGTTAAAATTCGTACTTCTGTATTTATTGGTAAAATTGTGCGATTATCTACATCTAGAAGACGGAATCTATTAATTTGAAGATCTCTTTCTGGTGTTATGTATGTATCAAATTCTACGTCTACAAAATCAGAATATTCATATCTTCAATATCATTGTCGTCCAATTGTTTTAATTGTAATTATTGCATCTACTGAATCGTCTAGAAGATATAATAGTCGAAGTGATGGTAATGCAATAAAAATTAGTGTAATAGCTGGTAATGCTGTTCAGATTGTTTCAATTAAGTGTCCGTGTAATATATTTCGATTTGTTAATTTAATTATTAATGTATATCTTAATGAATATCCAACAATCACTGTAATTAATAATAATACAACTATAGTGTGGTCATGAAAGAATGATAATTGTTCTATTAAAGGTGAAGCTCCATCTTGTAATGATAAATTTGATCATGTTGCCATTAGTTCTAATAAAAGGTTAAACCTTTATATTTAGAGCTTAAATCTATTGCACTAATCTGCCATATTAGAATCTTGAAATTATTGGTAGTTCTGAATATCTATGTTCTGCAGGAGGATTATTTTGTAATCATTCTGTTGATCTGCTTATGTTTATTCTAAACATAATGGTTCGATTTATAATTATTCTCTCTCATATGATTAAAATAAACATAATGATTCCTACAATTGAAATTATAGACCCAATACTAGAAATTGCATTTCATGATGTATATGCATCTGGGTAGTCAGAATATCGTCGTGGTATTCCGGCTAATCCAAGAAAGTGTTGAGGGAAGAATGTTAAGTTTACCCCAATGAATATAATAGTGAATTGGATTTTTAATCATGTGTTATTTATTGTTAATCCTGTAAATAAAGGGTATCATTGAATAATGCCTCCTATAATTGCAAATACTGCTCCTATGGATAAAACATAGTGAAAATGTGCTACAACATAATAAGTATCATGTAAAACAATATCAAGAGATGAATTTGCTAAAACTAGTCCTGTTAATCCTCCAATTGTAAATAAGAAAATGAATCCAAGGGCTCATAATAACGGAGGATTAAAGTTGAATTTTGTTCCATAAAGGGTTGCTAGTCATCTAAATACTTTAATTCCTGTTGGTACTGCAATAATTATTGTTGCTGATGTAAAGTAGGCTCGTGTATCAACGTCTATCCCTACTGTAAATATATGATGTGCTCATACAATAAATCCTATCAATCCAATTGATATTATTGCATAAATTATTCCTAAAGTTCCAAATGATTCAATTTTTCCACTTTCTTGACATACAATATGTGAAATAATACCAAATCCTGGTAAGATTAAAATATAAACTTCAGGATGTCCAAAAAATCAAAATAAATGTTGATAAAGAATTGGATCTCCCCCTCCTGCAGGATCAAAGAATGAAGTATTTAAATTTCGATCAGTTAATAATATAGTAATTGCTCCTGCTAGTACTGGTAAGGATAATAGTAAAAGGATTGCTGTGATTGCTACTGATCAAACAAATAATGGTGTCTGATCTAGCGTTATTCTTTCCGACCGTATATTAATTGCAGTTGTAATAAAATTAACTGCTCCTAAAATTGATGAAACACCAGCTAAATGCAATGAAAAAATGGCTAGATCTACTGATCCTCCTCCATGGGCGATTGCTCCTGCAAGAGGGGGATAAACTGTTCATCCTGTTCCTGCACCATTATCTACTATAGATGATGCAATCAAAAGAGTTAATGATGGTGGTAAAAGTCAAAAACTTATATTATTTATTCGAGGGAAAGCTATATCTGGTGCCCCAATTATTAGTGGAACTAGTCAATTACCAAATCCTCCAATTATAATAGGTATTACTATAAAAAAAATTATTACAAATGCATGTGCTGTAATGATAACATTATAGATTTGATCATCTCCAATTAAAGATCCTGGTTGTCCAAGTTCTGTACGAATAATTATTCTTATTGATGTACCTACTATTCCAGCTCATGCTCCGAACATAAAATATAAAGTTCCAATATCCTTATGGTTTGTTGAAAATAATCATTTTTGCGGTGAGATGGCTGAATTTATAGGCGATAGACTGTAAATCTATTTATGAGAATATTCTCTCTCACCAGATTATTTCATTGGTCTTATATTCAATTATGATTCTAGACTGCAATTCTAGAGGTGTAAAATTTTACTAAGGCCTAAAAGGTCCTTCTTTCAATTCTAACTTTGAAGGTTATTAGTTTACTTAACTTAAGGCCTTAGTATAATGAAATTAGTGTTGATGAGCAGATTAATCCTATTGTTGAAATTACTACCATAAAGGGTAAAACTAATATTGTTTTTTTAGTTTTAATTCTTAATGATCAGGAATTTTCTGAATATGATAGAATTAATGCTGAAAATCTGATTCGTAAATAGTAGTATAATGTAATAGTTGTTAATACTACTATAATTGTTATAATTGTAGTTATGTTGTTTTCAATAAGTAATTGAATAATAATTCATTTGGGTAGAAATCCTAAAAAAGGAGGTAATCCACCTAATGACAATAGTGATAAAAACAGAATGAATTTAATTTCTGTTTTTACATTATTTGCTGTGTAGATTTGATTTAGTATTGACAGGTTTATACTTTTGAATAACAAAACTATGATTATTCTTAATAATGAGTAGACTAAAAAATATAGCTCTCAAACGTTTTCTCTAACAATTAATGATCTAATTATTCATCCTAAATGACTAATTGATGAGTATGCTAGAATTTGTTTTAATGATGTTTGATTTAGTCCTCCCATTGCTCCAATATAAATTCTTAAAATGTTAACTAAAAAAATAAATGTTTTTAGTTGGATGCAATAGGATAAGACTATTATAGGGGCAATTTTTTGCCATGTTATTAGAATTAAGCAGTTAATTCATCTTGATGCTTTTATTACTTCTGGAAATCAGAAATGAAATGGAGCAGCCCCAATTTTTAACAATAATCTTGACCAGATTATTATAGATGGAATTAACTGTTTTTCTCATCTAATTATATATTTTATTTGAATCAGCAAAATAGAGAATAGTAATATTGTTGATGCTATTGCTTGAACAATAAAGTACTTGATTGCTGATTCATTTATTATTATATTCCTATTTGTTAATATGGTAGTAAACGAGAGTAAGTTGATCTCTAGTCCTATTCAAACTCCTAATCAGGAGTTTGATGAGATGGACAGGATCGTTCCTATCATTAATGTTGATAGGAAGAGAAGTTTTGTAGAGTTGTTGTTCATTAAAAAGGAGAGGATTGATGCCTCTATATATGGGGTATGAACCCATTAGCTTAATTAGCTTACCTTTTTATTTACATTAAAGTGTATGATGCACATTAGTTTTTGATACTAATGGAGATAGTTTAATTCTATCTTATGTAATTTTAATAAGGGTAATTTAAAATTACTTTATTTATCCTATCAAGATAATCCTTTAATCAGGCACCTCATT